ATCTCTCTCGATTTGTAATTGAATACGCAAATCAATTGGTTCTGTTAGGCTAGCGATATGCTGTGTATTATCAATGATTTCCACAAAAGGCGGTACGATGATGTCTTGAGCAGTTACATATCCAGGACCCTTAACACAAATAGACGCGTCACAAGTTCCATACAAATTGCTTCTCAATACAATTTCTTTCAAATTCATTAAAATTTCATGTATTGATTCTTGAATACCTGCTATAGTAGAAAATTCGTGTGATATTTTCTCAGATTTTGCACGTGTAATACAGGTTCCTTCTATTTCTCCAAGTAAAGCTCTTCGAATCGCAATGCCTATCGTATCAGATTGGCCTTTCATAAGTGGAGACATAATAAAGCGTCCGTAATAAAGACGCTTATTGTCCTTTCTTGATTCAACACATTTCCACTGCAGTGTCCGAGTAGATATTGTTACTTTCTCTCGAACCATAATAATATTGTTATTGTGAATTCCTTGAATTATTTATTTCTCTTGAAATCTCTTCATTATTTATTTTTTACACACGCCTTTTTTTAGGCGGTCTGCATCCATTATGTGGCATAGGGGTTACATCCCGGACGAAAGTTAATAGTATACCACTTCTTCGAATAGCTCTTAATGCTGCATCTCGTCCGAGACCAGGACCTTTTATCATGACTTCAGCTCGTTGCATGCCTTGATCCACTACTGTCCGAATAGCATTTCCTGCTGTGGTTTGAGCAGCAAAAGGCGTTCCTCTTCTTGTGCCTTTGAATCCACAAGTCCCAGCAGAGGACCAAGAAATTACTCGTCCCCGTACATCTGTAACGGTCACAATAGTATTGTTGAAACTTGCTTGAACATGAATAACTCCTTTTGGTATTTTACGTCCATTCTTACGTGAACCAATGCGTCCAGTTCTGCGTGAACCAACTCGTGGTAAAGGTTTTGCCATATTTTATCATCTCATAAATATAAGTCAGCGGTCTATGGATATATCCATTTTATGTCAAAATCGATCTTTTCTTTTTTTTTCCATCGGATCCTTTAGAGTGTTCTCGCTTAGAAAGATTATCCTTGCCTTTGTTTATGTCTTGGGTTGAAGCAAATTACTATAATTCGTCCGCGTCTACGTATCAGTCGACATTTTTCGCAAATTTTACGAACAGAAGCTCTTATTTTCATATTTATTATCCCTTAATTTTTGAATATACATACTTTTTTTTTAAAGAAACTTAGTTTCTTTAAATTTTGAAATCTTAAATTCTATTCCTAGGAAAGGCGAAAGGACTTTTATGGTATTCGAAACCTATTCTTTTCTCTTTTTTTTTTTTAACAAAAAAATAAGAAGTCTGGATCGAATTCGGATACCAAAAAGATTACCATATATAACACAAGATTTCGCCACCAATTCTTTCGAGTCGAGCTTCCCGGTCTGTCATTATACCTCGAGAAGTAGAAAGAATTACAATGCCCATCCCACCCAAAATTCTAGGAATTTTTTGATAGTTAGAATAGATTCGTAGCCCCGGACGGCTGATCCGTTTTAAATTTAGACTAGTTCTATATGGTCCTTGCTTCTTCCTTCTATGGCGTAGGGTTAAAACCAAAAATTTTTTGTTGTCTTCCTGATGTTTCCGTACATTTTCAATAAAACCCTCTCTTAAGAGTATTTTAATAATGTTTTCGGTAATGTTAGTAGCTGCTATTCGAACGGTTCCTTTTCTATTCATGTCAGCATTTCGTATAGAGGTTATTATCTCAGCAATAGGATCCCTACCCATGATAAACTAAAATTTTTATTTTTCTCTAGTTTTGATATAATCAACATACTCTTGTTTTTTGTTTTTGTTAATTAGTTAATCTCGCAATTTTCATTTTCTTATTATTTATTTAATTAAAGGTATATCCGTGAAACACAATTTACTAATTAATTTGATTAATTCTATTTCGTCTTTATTCAACTAATTCAAATACTATAACTAAAATACTAAATACTATAACTATCTGATGGTCTCCTCTTAATCTGAAATTTTCTATCGTATATGGTTTAATTTTTTATCTTATAAGACCTCAGGTGCTAATGAAACTATTTTAGTAAAATTTAACTGTCTCAATTCCCGGGCAATTGCACCAAAAATTCGAGTTCCTTTTGGATTTCCCTCTTGATCAATGACAACTGCAGCATTGTCATCATATCGTATTATTATACCGTTATTACGTTTAAGTTCTTTAGAAGTACGTACAATTACAGCTCTGATTACTTCTGACCTTTCTAGAGGCGAATTGGGTGTTGCTTCCTTGATCACAGCAACAATAATGTCACCGATATGAGCATATCGTCGATTACTAGTCCCTATGATGCGAATACACATCAATTCTCGGGCTCCGCTGTTATCTGCTACATTCAAATGGGTCTGAGATTGGATCATATCATTTTTTTTTATTGTTAGTTAAATGCAAAGGAAAAAAAAGAAAGATATATTGTTTGTCCAAAACAAAAAAAGAAACTTCCACTCCTTTTTAGTATACAAAAGGTCTTTTTCCTTTGGTTCTATATTATATTTCTATTTTGAAATTAGAAATTGAGTTCGTATAGGCATTTTGGATGCTGCTATTGAAATAGACTTTCTTGCTATATTTTCTGCTACGCCCCCCATTTCATAAAGTATTCTACCTGGTTTAACCACAGCTACCCAATATTCCGGAGATCCTTTCCCTGAACCCATCCGCGTTTCCGTAGGTCTTAAAGTAACGGGTTTGTCGGGAAATATACGTACCCATATTTTTCCACCGCGGCGTGCATTTCGTGTCATTGCTCGTCGCCCTGCTTCTATTTGTCTAGATGTAATCCAAGCGCATTCAAGTGCTTGAAGAGCATATCTTCCAAAACAAATATTATTTCCTCGAAAAGCTATTCCTTTCATTCTTCCTCTATGTTGTTTACGGAATCGTGTTCTTTTTGGGTTATAGTTGATGGTTCTTTCTCAATTCCATCTCTACTACAGAACCGGACATGAGAATTTCTTCTCATCCAGCTCCTCGCGAACGAAATGATTAAAAAAATATACATTATACATGTCTTTTACGAATACGAAAAACAAAAAAGAATATATTAAATCATTGTATTCTTTTCAATTTTTACTTAATTTACTTAAATTTATTTATTTATTTAATCTATTTTTTATTGATTAGATCTATTTATTAGTATTAGGATCTTAGATTATTAGAATAGGATTTTAGTAGAATAGAATATTAGTAGAATAGAAATTTGTATCTATTTGTATATATTTCAATCTATATTCTATTTTCTAGTTCTAATAATTATAGATCGAATAGTTCTAGATAGAAATAAAAAAATTGTCTATAATTACTGTCTATAATATAACTAGAATAATTTTTTCGATTTTTTTTTGATAATCTTTTTTTTGTTATTTGTTATAAGTTTGTAACAAATTTTTTTAGATATTCTAATTAGGATATCAGATTCATCAAATTTAGCAATTAATAAAGAATAAAAAAAAAAATCTTCGCGGGCGAATATTTGCTCTTGCCTATTTAGTCTTTCACTAGTTATTTTATTTGGAGAGGTAACCCATGATCTCTCATAATAAAATAAAAGGATTGTCTTCGGGTTCCTTTCGCTATCCTCCCAATAAATCATTAAGATTTGGTTTCATTAAAATCTTATGTATTTACAGGTTCCATCGTTCCCATCACTTCTCCAGTAATGCTTAGGTCTTAATTTTCCAATGGAGCCTCTAATAAAATTTGTTCTTGAGTCAATCTTCTCAGTCTGGATTGACTCAAGGCTCTTGATTTTTTGTTTTATCAACGGAGTAGTTTAATTTTAAATCAATTGGTATTGATGCTTTCCTACATTAGCTTTTCGGTGATGACTTATAGACCGTACATATTGGAATTCTATATCATTGATATTCTTTTTCTTTCTTTCAACCTTCCACTTATCCGCTCCGCATAATTTTCCATTTTTATTTCTAAATCATAATCAGATTGGTTTTCTTTTGTTTGTACAAAAAGTATTTTAATTGCTACAATGATATGACCAATATATCATATCTTGACTCTTTTTTTGTATCCAGATAATGCAAAGTGATGAGTTGGTTATTAGTTTGTATACTTATTAGTTCATACTCTGGTCAGTCCTTTTTTTTTATCCGGACTCTAAAAAACCAACGAGTCACACACTAAGCATAGCAATTATATCAATAAATTTTTTTATTTATTTTATTTAATTTTATTCAACCCTATAGAAATAGAATTAGAAGAAATAGAATTAGACGAATTAGAAATGGACATATATAGTTAAATTATTAATATTAAATTAATTATATAGTGTGAAATGAAATTCGAAATTATTAAATTATTAATAATTAAATTATTAATATTTAAATATATATCTATTAATATTTAAATATATATCTATAGTTAATAGAATTCGAATTGCTTCTTTTTTTTTTTTTTTGATTAAACTAAAAAAACAATGAAAGAGTTTGTCTTTTTTTGTTTTCTTCTAGCAATGGATAGAATCGAAAAACAAGTCAAGTAAGGGCTTATTATTTCTTGTCTATAAATGTCCAAATTTTTATGCCTAATACCCCATAAATAGTTCTAACTGTATACGAGCAATAATCAATTTTAGCTCGAATGGTTTGTAGAGGAACCCTACCTTCTCGAATCCATTCGACTCGTGCAATTTCTTTACCATCAAGACGTCCTGCAATTTGTACTTGAATTCCTTTTGTATCTGCCTGTTCAGTTAATTCAATAGCTTTTTTCATTGCTTTACGAAAAGAAACTCTATTCTTTAATTGTCCAGCGATAAATTCTGCAAGAATATTAGGGTTCCCATAAGGATTTGAAATTCTTGTGATAATAATATTGAGTTTTCGGTTTACACAATTAAGTTCTTTTTGTACATGGATCTGTAATTCTTCGATTCGTTTAGGTCTACTTTCTATTAATAATTTTGGGAATCCCATATATAT